GCAAAGAAAAAAAGACTCGAATGCAGTATAGAATTAAGATAGATACAGATCAAACTAAAGATATTAAGCATAACAAATGTTGCATTCTTTGAGATAATTGTATTTTGTTTTGATTGAGTTATCGGTATAAGTTAAAAATGAAGAAATAGAAAATAGCCCAAAAATTCTTCTTTTTTTTTGACTAACTCAATCAAAAATCCTTCCATTCTCAAACGAAAATAGAAGGAATCATACTTTCATACAATATCTTAATTAAATTATATGTAATGATCAATAAATTCCGTTTCATTTAACAACTACACGTGTCAAATCTTAGCAACAATGTAACGGATTCCATGGATATGTGGGCGGGAATTGACGAACAATCAATACCTATATTAGTGTTTAGTAGTGTTGAATCGAAATCGAAATGGGGCGTGGCCAAGTGGTAAGGCAACGGGTTTTGGTCCCGCGACTCGGAGGTTCGAATCCTTCCGTCCCAGAGTTGCCCAATCCTATTCGAAGATTTTTTTGTTTTAGATAATGTAAAAAAAGAAATCTCTTTCGTTTATTTGTTTAAGAGTGTAATTTTTATTTACTAGTTCCCTGTTTCAGACTTCTACTGATTCATAAAAGAATAATATCTTTGACTTTCTTTCTCACAAATCGAACCGAGTACTTATGACATACAGATTCTTTTTGTGATCGGGGTAGGAATCGAGATCAATGTATATTCAAAAAATAAATGGATTCTTCACCGTATGCGCGTTTTATTCAACTTTAATAATATTCTATATAATATATATTGATTGAAGTTAGTTACTTAGAAAAAAAATTTACATCCTATACCCATATCCAGTTATTTGAATTCTTAATGCTCTTTCCTTTTTTTATTCTATATTCATAAATATTTTATGGATTTTGTGTAAAGATTCCTGAAAACAACCTAAAGTAGAAATAGTGTCCATAATGTATTGAAACTGTTCTTTTTCAATGACTGTGACATTTCTTGTTGGTGAAAAGATCTGTTATTACTTAATTCCAATTTTGATTTTATCAATAATTTTATCAATCAGATGAAAGAATAACAACCTAAACCTAACTTTTCTTATTATTTCTATTTTTTATTCTTTATTTTGAATTTCTATTTGTTTTGTGGATGAAAAAAAAGAAAAAAATAGAAATTCATTGTATTTTGGATCTATATAGTTATAGTTGGGTGAAATTTTTGATGATTCAATTTGAAAATCCTAGATTATCTATTCCTTTTAGGTTAAAAATTTCCTTATTTTTATTTTATGATGATTTGTGTCTCTTTAATTTTAATTAATGAGCGATTCGCTAACATTTTTTAGTTTTATGATATTCGAAGAAGTGTGCAATTGGAGAATCAATACTTATTGAGTTACTTCTGCCTCTTTGCAACCGGACTTGCTTTTTTTGTTAATTTAATAACGTATCGTATATTCACTCTGTTCGGGTATTGGAAATCTGATTAAAGATCTTTCTTTAGTAGATTTCTTTATCTGTACTTTGAATCTGTATTATTTTATTAATTGTATTATTATGTATCCATTGAGCCAATGATTATTCATGATTCCATATTGAATCAATTCCATACCGGTTCCAAACTAGAGGAATGTTATGGTAAAACTTCGTTTAAAACGATGTGGTAGAAAGCAACGTGCGGCTTGAAGGACGTGATCGGTTGTGGATTCTGACATCCACCATTTATAGGAATTATGAGGTGCTCTTGGCTCGACATAGTTTGTTCTGTTCTACATGGAACCCTCATTTAGTTGGGTTGTGAGTTAAAGTAAATAGTACACGATGTAGCTCGAGCGGAAAGGATTAATTCATTTTTCGGAGGTAAGGATCTAGGGTTAATGTCAATCAATAAGTTGGAACAACTTCGTAAGCATATCTTCGATATAGAAATTTGAAAGATTCAATTTGAACAAAAACTCTTCTTGGATTTGAAATTTTTGTTGGAATTGGAAAAACTATTTCGATAAAAAGTGTATCGTACGGGAATCAAGCATTCACATGATTCTTCGATAGTCAATAAATCACAAAAGGTATGTTGCTGCCATTTTGAAATGATTCAGGATCACCGAAGTAATGTCTAAACCCAATGATCCAAAACAAGGATAAACGATCTTGGAACAAGAAAACGCCAATTTAAATTGTCTCAATAATTTAATTTGAGCAGAAAAAAATAAAAAAATAAGGAATGGAATAAAGGGTGGATTTTAAATGAGACAAAAATTGGTTAGAGAGAGCTCAATAAAAAAAAAATGTCAAGGGTTTCTGGTTTTCCTTTGAACTCTTTGAGTCTAACTTGAGTTATAAGTACGAATGTTTTTTCTTTTCAGTTTTTTCGGTAAGGAAGAAAAAACGAACTAAATCTTAGTTTCATTGATGATATATTTTATAGATCTATTTGTCACTCTACATAGTATGATCGAAATTCGAATCATTCTTTCTCGAGCCGTACGAGGAGAAAGCCTCCTATACGTTTCTAAGGGGGGGATTTTTCATCTATCCCAATGGGCCATCTATCGAATCGTTGCAATTGATGTTCGATCCCGAAGAGAGGGAAGAGATCTTCAGAAAGTGGGTTTTTATGATCCGATAAAGAATCAAACTTATTCAAACGTTCCCGCCATTTTAAATTTCCTTGAAAAAGGCGCTCAACCCACGGGAACTGTTCATGATATTTTAAAGAAGGAAAAGATATTTAAGTAACTTCCCGTTAATTACACGAAATTAAATGCAACAATCAAGAAATAGAAAAAAAGAGGGAGCGATCTTTTTGTAATTTTTTTCTTTATCTACGCTTCTTTTATTCTCTATGTAGGTTTTCTATGAAGTGCCAATCTAACACAAGTTTTTTATTTCTTTTGTTTTATTAATGCTCATATTGACAATAGTGTATTGAGCAAATATAATTGATCGTGGATAAATAGATCTTTTTATCCACGTCCTATAAGTTTTGTTACTTTACTTCATATAAATGATAGATTTCTTGGATTCGATTGACATGATACAAAAAGTCTCTTTTGAATGAAAAAACTAGGATCTATTTATCTTATCTCTGATAATTTTTTCTATTTTTATTTCATTTGACCTATTCTTTTTTTATATTCATAATTGAATCTAAAAAAAAATTGATGGGGTTGTCCAATTTCTTTTTCTAATTCCGATCGTATCTATATATAATTCAATTTTTGGGTTGCTAACTCAACGGTAGAGTACTCGGCTTTTAAGTGCGGCTAGAATCTTTTACACATTTGGATGAAGCAACGGATTCGTCCATACCGTTGGTAGAGTTTGTAAGATCACGACTGATCCTGAGAGGGAACGAATGGAAAAAACAGCATGTCGTATAAATGAATAACTCTAAGATAAAAATATGAAATCCTTACTTAACTTACGGAATCGGTATAAAATAAATATTCTTTTGATTCTTAGAGTTTTAATTCTTAAGAGCGGTACAAAAAAATTCCTGGTTGGATCGAGTGAATAAATGGATAGAGCCGAAAAGCTCAAATTAAATTATAGGGAAACAAAAAAAGCAACGAGCTTCTGTTCTTAATTCGAATAATTACCCGATCTAATTATACGTTAGAAATATATTAGTTCCAGGTACGGTAAAAGGTTTTTTATTTCATAACCTTACTTAAATAATAAGTGGATTCTCCGCTTTTTTCCGAATCCTAACTATTAACTATATCCCTGAGTGGAGACGAATGTGTAAAAGAAACAGTATATTGAGAAACATAATTAAAAATTTTTCTAAAGTCAAAAGAGCGATCGGGTTGCAAAAATAAAGGATTTATAACCATCTTGGTATCTTATAACGAACAAAAACCGATTGGGTGGAAAAAGATAGAATCTATTAATTAATCATCTCCAAGGTATCCATTCTTTTCTTAATAATATACCTTGTTTTAACTGTATCGTACTATGTATCATTTGATGGCCCAAGAAATTCTCAGTTTTGGTTCAAATCTAATTTAAAATGGAGGAATTACAAAGATTTTTAAAAATGGATAGATCTCGAGAACGAGACTTCCTATATCCACTTCTCTTTCAGGAATATATTTATGCACTTGCTCATGATTTTGGGTTAACTAAATCGATTCCTTATGAGTCTATGCAAATTTTAAGTTATGACAAAAAATATAGTTCACTAATTGTTAAACGTTTAATTATTCGAATGTATCAACAGAATCATTTGATTATTTTGGATAATTATTCGAATCAAAAAAAAATTTTTGAGCATAATAAAAATTTGTATTCTCAAATGATATCAGAGGGGTTTGCTGTCATTGTGGAAATTCCATTTGCATTGCGATTAGTATCCTCCTACCAAGGTAAAGAATCAATTAATTTACGATCCATTCATTCTACATTTCCCTTTTTAGAGGATAAATTTGTACATTTAAATCGTGTATTAGATATACTAATACCCTATCCGATCCATTTGGAACTGTTGGTTCAAAACCTTCGTTGTTGGATACAAGATGCCTCCTTTTTGCACTTATTAAGATTCTTTCTCTATGAGTATCATAATTGGAATAGTATTACTACTCAAAAAACGAAACAGAATCTTTTTTTTTTTAAAGAGAATCGAAGATTCTTCTTGTTTCTATATAATTTTCATGTATATGAATCGGAATCCATATTTCTTTTTCTACGTAAAAAATCTTATCATTTACGATCAACATCTTCTATAGCTTTTCTTGATCGAACACATTTTTATGGAAAAATAGAACATTTTCAAGTCGTTTTTCATAATGATTTTCATACCATCCTATGGTTGTTCAAGGATCCCTTCATGCACTATTTCCGATATCAAGGAAAATCAATTATGTCTTCAAAAGGAACTCCTCTTCTGATGAAGAAATGGAAATATTACCTTGTAAACTTGTGGGAATGTCATTTTTATTTTTGGTCTCAGCCGGATAGGCTTCATATAAACCAATTATCCAATCATTTTCTCGATTTTTTGGGTT